GCAAGGTACGGAATGTATTGTCAAATATTCAATATGATTCCACAAGATCAAGATCTATTTTCGTTCAAGTAAGGGATTCTAGCCAATTGAAAGGATCTTCTGATCAATCCATAGATCATTTCGATTCCATTAGAAATGAGGATTCAGAATATCCCACATTGATCGATCAAACAGAGATTCAGCAACTAAAAGAAAGATCGATTCTTTGGGATCCTTCCTTTCTTCAAACGGAACGAACAGAGATAGAATCAGATCAATTCCCGAAATGCCTTTTTGGATCTTCCTCAATGTCCCGGCTATTCACGGAACGTGAGAAGCAGATGAATAATCATCTGCTTCCGGAAGAAATCGAAGAATTTCTTGGGAATCCTACAAGATCAATTCGTTCTTTTTTCTCTGACAGATGGTCAGAACTTCATCTGGGTTCGAATCCTATTGAGAGGTCCACCAGAGATCAGAAATTTTTGAAGAAAAAACAAGATGTTTCTTTTGTCCCTTCCAGGCGAGCGGAAAATAAGGAAATGGTTGATATATTCAAGATAATTACGTATTTACAAAATACCGTCTCAATTCATCCTATTTCATTCTTGAACAAAAATCCATTTTTTGATTTATTTCATCTATTCCATGACCGGAACAAAAGGGGATACACGTTACACCACGATTTTGAATCAGAAGAGAGATTTCAAGAAATGGCAGATCTATTCACTCTATCAATAACCGAGCCGGATCTGGTGTATCATAGGAGATTTGCCTTTTCTATTGATTCCTACGGGTTGGATCAAAAAAAATTCTTGAATCAGGTATTCAACTCCAGAGATGAATCGAAAAAGAAATCTTTATTGGTTCTACCTCCTCTTTTTTATGAAGAGAATGAATCTTTTTATCGAAGGATCAGAAAAAAATCGGCCCGGATCTACTGCGGGAATGATTTGGAAGATCCAAAACGAAAAACAGCGGTATTTGCTAGCAACAACATAATGGAGGCAGTCAATCAATATAGATTGATCCGAAATCTGATTCAAATCTATGGGTACATAAGAAATGTATCTAATCGATTCTTTTTAATGAATAGATCCGATCACAACTTCGAATATGGAATTCAAAGGGATCAAATAGGAAATGATACTCTGAATCATATAACTATAATGAAATATACGATCAACCAACATTTATCGAATTTGAAAAAGAGTCAGAAGAAATGGTTTGATCCTCTTATTTCTCGAACCGGGAGATCCATGAATCGGGATCCTGATGTATATAGATACAAATGGTCCAATGGGAGCAAGAATTTCCAGGAACATTTGGAACATTTCCTTTCTGAACAGAAGAACCATTTTCAAGTAGTGTTCGATCGGTTACGTATTAATCAATATTCGATTGATTGGTCCGAGGTTATAGACAAACAAGATTTGTCTAAGTCACTTCGTTTCTTTTTGTCCAAGTCACTTCGTTTCTTTTTGTCCAAGTCACTTCTCTTTTTGTCCAAGTCACTTCCCCTTTTCTTTGTGAGTATCGGGAATACCCCCATTCATAGGTCCGAGATCCACATCTATGAATTGAAAGGTCCGAATGATCAACTCCGCAATCAGTTGTTAGAATCAATAGGTGTTCAAATCGTTCATTTGAATAAATTGAAACCCTTCTTATTGGATGATCATGATACTTCCAAAAGACCGAAATCCTTGATCAATGGAGGAACAAGATTACCATTTTGCTTCAAAAAGATACCAAAGTGGGTGATTGACTCATTCCATACTAGAAATAATCGCAGGAAATCCTTTGATAACACGGATTCCTATTTATCAATGATATTCCATGATCGAGACAATTGGCTGAATCCCGTGAAACCATTTCATAGAAGTTCATTGATATCTTCTTTTTATAAAGCAAATCCACTTCGATTCTTGAATGATCCAAATCGCTTCTGGTTCTATTGTAACAAAAGATTCCCTTTTTATGTGGAAAAGACCCGTATCAATAATTATGATCCTACATATGAACAATTCCTCACTATCTTGTTCATTCGCAACAAAATATTTTCTTCGTGCGTCGGTAAAAAAAAACATATTTTTGGGGAGAGAGAGACTATTTTGCCAATCGAGTCACAGGTATCTGACATATTTATACCTAACGATTTTACACAAAGTGGTGACGAAAGGTATAACTTGTACAAATTTTTCCATTTTCCAATTCGATCCGAGCCATTCGTTCGTAGAGCTATTTACTCGATCGCAGACATTTCTACAACACCTCTAACAGAGGAACAAATAGTTCATTTTGAAAGAACTTATTGTCAGCCTCTTTCAGATATGAATCTATCTGATTCAGAAGGGAAGAACTTGCATGAGTATCTCAGTTTCAATTCAAACATGGATTTGATTCACACTCCATGTTCTGAGAAGGATTTCCCATCTGGAAAGAGGAAAAAAAAACGGAGTCTTTCTCTAAAGAAATGCGTTGAGAAAGGGCAGATGTATAGAACCTTTCGACGAGATAGTGCTCTTTTCAATCTCTCAAAATGGAATCTCTTCCAAACATATATGCCATGGTTCCTTACTTCGACAGGGTGGAAATATCTAAATTTCACCACCCTTTTAGAGATTTTTTCAGAACCATTGCCGATACTAAGGATACTAAGTAGCAGGCACAAATTTGTATCCGTTTTGAGAGATATTATGCATGTATCAGATATATCATGGCCAATTCCTCAGAAGATTCTTCCACAATGGACTCTGACTCTGAAAAGTAAGATTTCGAGTCTGATAAGTGAGATTTCGAGTAAGTGTTTACAGAATCTCCTTCTGTCCGAAGAAACGATTCATCGAAATAATGAGTCACCCGTTCCATTGATATGGACACATCTGAGATTAACAAATGCTCGGGAGTTCCTCTATTCAATCCTTTTCCTTCTTCTTGTTGCTGGATATCTCGTTCGCATACATCTTCTCTTTGTTTCCCGAGCCTCTAGTGAGTTACAGACAGAGTTAGAAAAGATCAAATCTTTGATGATTCCATCATACATGATTGAGTTGCGAAAACTTTTGGATAGGTATCCTACATCTGAATCTGAACTGAATTCTTTCTGGTTAAAGAATCTCTTTCTAGTTGCTCTGGAACAATTAGGAGATTTTCTGGAAGAAATACGGGTTTCTGCTTCTGGTGGCAACATGCTATTGGTTGGTGGTTCCGCTTATGGGGTCAAATCAATACGTTCTAAGAAGAAATATTTGAATATCAATCTCATCGATCTCAGAAGTATCATACAAAATCCCATCAATCGAATCGCTTTTTCGAGAAATACGAGACATCTAAGTCGTACAAGTAAAGAGATCTATTCATTGATAAGAAAAAGAAAAGGGGTGAACGGTGATTGGATTGATGAGAAAATAGAATCCTGGGTCGCGAACAGTGATTTGGTTGATGATGAAGAAAGAGAATTCTTGGTTCAGTTCTCCACCTTAACGACCGAAAAAGAAAAAAGGATTGATCAAATTCTATTGAGTCTGACTCATAGTGATCATTTATCAAAGAATGACTCTGGTTATCAAATGATTGAACAACCGGGATCAATTTACTTACGATACTTAGTTGACATTCATAAAAAGTATCTAATGAATTATGAGTTCAATAGATCCTGTTTAGCAGAAAGACGGATATTCCTTGCTCATTATCAGACAATCACTTATTCACAAACCCCGTGTGGGGCTAATAGTTTTCATTTCCCATCTCATGGAAAACCCTTCTCGCTCCGTTTAGCCCTATCCCCTTCTAGGGGTATTTTAGTGATAGGTTCTATAGGAACTGGACGATCCTATTTGGTCAAATACCTAGCGACAAACTCCCATGTTCCTTTCATTACGATATTTCCGAACAACTTTCCGTATTCGTATTACAAGCCTGAAGGTTTTTTTATTGATGATAGTGATAGTGACGATAGTGATTATCGTGACGATATCGATATTGATGATAGTGACGATATTGATGATGACCTTGATCTTGATACGGAGCTGCTAGATATGACGAATGTGCTAACTATGGATATGCCGCCGAGTATATACGGATTTTATATCGATATCACCTTTCGATTCGCATTAGCAAGAGCAATGTCTCCTTGCATAATATGGATTCCAAACATTCATGATCTGTATGTGAATTACAGATCCTTCGGTCTATTACAGAACTATCTCTCCAGAGATTGTGAAAGATATTCTACTAGAAATATTCTTGTTATTGGTTCGACTCATATTCCCCAAAAAGTGGATCCCGCTCTAATAGCTCCGAATAAATTAAATACATGCATTAAGATACGAAGGCTTCTTATTCAACAACAACGAAAGCACTTTTTCATTCTTTCATATACTAAAGGGTTTCACTTGGAAAAGAAAATGTTCCATACTAACGGATTCGGGTCCATAACCATGGGTTCCAATGCACGAGATCTTGCAGCACTTATCAATGAGGCCCTATCCATTAGTATTACACAGAAGAAATCAATTATAGAAACTAATACAATTAGATCAGCTCTTCATAGACAAACTTGGGATTTGCGATCCCAGGTAATATCGGTTCAGGATCATGGGATCCTTTTCTATCAGATAGGAAGGGCTGTTGCACAAAATGTACTTCTAAGTAATTGCCCCGTAGATCCTATATCTATCTATATGAAGAAGAAATCATGTAAAGAAGGGGATTCTTATTTGTACAAATGGTACTTCGAACTTGGAACGAGCATGAAGAAATTAACGATACTTCTTTATCTTTTGAATTGTTCTGCCGGATTGGTCGCTCAAGATCTTTGGTCTTCACCCGGACCTGATGAAAATAATTGGATCGCTTCTTATAGATTCGCTGAGAATGATTCTGATCTAGTTCATGGCCTATTAGAACTAGAAGGCGCTCTGTTGGGATCCTCACGGACAGAAAAAGATTGCAGTCAGTTTGATAATAATCGAGTGACATTACTTCTTCGGTCCGAACCAAGGAATCAGTTAGATATG